TCAATAAAAAAACTTTCAAACTCCACTTTTCTTTTGTCACGTATTCCATACATATCACTAAATAGATATCATATTTATGGAATACAATTCACTTTGAATATGCCTTGGTGGTGAAATGGTAGACACGCGAGACTCAAAATCTCGTGCTAAACAGCGTGGAGGTTCGAGTCCTCTTCAAGGCATAATATTGAGATCTCTTATTGAATTGGATTAAGTTCGCCAGCGGGTCACGAAATTTTGATGATTTTCTGGATCTAATGAATGGAGAGTCCTTTTTGAAATAGTCCGCCCTGCACCTGCCCAATTATATGCTGGAACAGGAATCACACAGGGTTACAATAGAAACCTCTAGTAAAATGCCCACCCGTAAACCAACGGATAAAGGACATTGCATAGTCTGTTTTAGAGATTGGCGACTTACCTATTCAATAAATTACTTTGACCCCGCACATTCCAAAAAGTGGGTACTATACTTTCAGGTTGGGTTAATTCCATAAAAGACGCCTGTTGGCATGCCAACCTTCCTTTTCCTTTCAGGACCTATCCTAAAAGAAAGAGAATTCAGTACTTATTGGTCCTGAATATCTTAATAGGACAAACCATCCCGTAGATCTCTTTGTTTACTTCAGAACAAGACAATTAGAGTTAGTCTCAGTCAACAAGAATGTTTAGTATTAATTGATATTAGGGGATGTTTCAGAAGATCCCCTAATATCAATTATATCAATTTGAGACGAAGAGAAAGAAAGTATCTATTTTATTTAGTTATTCGGTTAAACCAATGATTCGTTATTGGAAGAGATAGCAACAACCATCTCGTCCGGGAAAAGCCATTGTTTTCTCAACAATGTCTTTGTCATTTCATCCAATAGCGTTCCATTAGATAGAAAAAGATTTGATAAATATTGATAACTCTCCCATAGAGTATTAGAACGGAAAAATCCATTCGAAAATGAACTATTGGTTCTAAGCCATCTCTGTCGACGAATCAACAATTCAAAATGCTTTTCTTGTGTATTCTTCATAAACCAGGGTTGATTTATATATTTCCAATATTGTTTTTCTGTTTGGGAAGTCAGAAGTATCCTTGACATCTCTTCATCTGCAAAGAATTCTCGATGTGAAAACACAGAAACACGAGTATCATCTTTGAATAGCAAAAAGAGTGGATCCGCGGGTTCCCAAATGAATTGGCTTATTCGAAAAACGCCTTGTTCTTTGGAAGACCTATATCGTGTCTGGTACTGCATCGTTTCACCCTGCAAAAACTCCGAATCGTTCTCTTGAAGCTCATCCTCTTCATCATAAATGATCTGCTTGTCCCGAAATGACTTCTCCCAATAGGGAAATCCCAATTCATTGGATCTTTCAATACAATCAAATAAAAAGTCCCAAGGGCGCCATATTCTAGGGGCCCAAACTATGTGGTTGAATAAATCCTCCTCTATCTGTTTCGGGTTGAGGACTCCTCCCCCTTCTTCCAATTCCGATTCATATTTTTCATCGAGAAATTTCTGATCAACGATAGAATTAGATCCATTTTTAATCATATTTAAGGGATTCCTTGGTTCGGGCCGAAGAAACAATGTCACTCGATCATTATCAAACTGACTGCAATCTTTTTCTGTCCGTGAGGATCCCACCAGAGCGCCTTCTACTTCTAATAGGCCATGAAGTAGATCAGAATCATTCTCAACGAGTCTAAAAGAAGTTATCCCATTTTTTTCATTGGGTTCCGGTAGAGACCAAAGGTCTTGAGCGACCGATCCGGCAGAACAACTTAAAAGATAAAGAAGGATCGTTAATTTCTTCATGCTTGTTCCAAGTTCGAAGTACCATTTGTATAAAAAAGAATCCCCCTCGTTACATGATTTCTTCTTCATATAAATAGATATAGGATCTATGGAGCAATTACTTAGAAGTACATTTTGTGAAACAGCCCTTCCTACCTGATAGAAAAGGATACCATGATCCTGAACCGATCTTATCTGAGATCGCAAATCCCAAGTTTGTTTATGAAGAGCATATCTAATTATATTAGTGTCTATTATCGATTTCTTTTGTATAATACTAATTGATAGGGCCTCATTGGTAAGTGCTACAAGATCTCGTACATTGGAACCCATCGTTATGGACCCAAATCCATTAGTATGGAACATTTTCTTTTCCAAGTGAAATCCCCTTGTATATGAAAGAGTAAAAAAGTGCTTTCGTTGTTGTGGAATAAGAAACCTTCGTATCTTAATGCATTTATTTAATTTATTCGGAGCGATTAGAGCGGGATCTACTTTTTGGGGAATATGCGTCGAAGCAATAACAAGAATATTTGTAGTGGAACATCTTTTACTATCCCTAGAAAGATAGTTCACGAATAGACCGAGGGATAAGTCATTGGACTCATTCATATTCAGATCATGAATGTTTGGAATCCAAATTATACAAGGAGACATTGCTTTTGCTAATTCGAATTGAAGGGTGATCAAAAATCGGTCTATATCCGGTATAAGATCGCTAGGTAGCGCATCCTTCATAATTAGAAACTTGAGCTTCCTATCAAGGTCACGGTCGAAATCCTCACTATCATCACTATCATCACTATCGTAACTATAGTAACTATCCTGACTCTCGTTACTAGGTAAAAGACTGTAAATGGTACCCTCTTTCTCATCAAACATTTTATCTTCACTATCATTCTCATCAATATGAAAACCCTTAGGATCGTTATCCAGGAACTTGTTCAGAAATACTGTAATGAAAGGAACATAAGAATTTTTCGCTAGGTATTTGACCAAAAAGGATCGTCCAGTTCCTATAGAACCAATCACTAAAATACCCCCTCCTAGGGGTAGGGCTAACCGGAGCGAAAAGGGTTTCCTATTGGATGCTAAATCAAAACTACTAGCCCCACACGGGGTTTGTGAATAAGTGATTGTCTGATAATGAGCAAGGAATATCCGTCTTTCTGCTAAGTAGGATGGATTGAACTCATAATTCATTAGATCCTTTTTATGAATGTCAATTAAATATCGTAAGTAAATTGTTCCCGGTTGTTCAATCATTTGATAACCAGAGTTATTCTTTTCTAAATGATCACTATGAGTCAGACTCAATAGAATTTGATCAATCCCTTTTTCTTCCGTTAAGGTAGAGAACTGAACCAAGAATTCTCTTTCTTTATCAGCAATAAAATCACTGTTCGAGATCCAGGATTCTATTTTATCATCAATCCAATCACTATTTACCTTTTTTCTTTTTCTTATGAAGGAATATATCAATTTACTTGTATGACTTAGATGTCTAGTATTTCTCGAAAAAGTTATTAGATTGATGGGATTTGGTATAAGACTTATGAGATCGATGAGATTGAAATCTTTCTTCTTAGAACGTATGGATTTGACCTCATAAATGGCACCACCACTGACAGAAGTAGAACCTAGTCTTTCTTCTATAAACTTTCCTAATTGTTCCGTAGCAACTTGAAAGAGATTCTTTAACCAGAAAGAATTTAGTCCCGATGTAGGATACCTATCCAGAAGTTTTCGCAACTCAATCATGTAGGATGGAATCATAAAAGATTTGACCTGTTGGAACTCTGTCTGTAACTCACCATAGAATCGAGAAACAAAGAGAAGATGTGTAAAAATGAGATATCCAGTAACAAGAAGAAGGAAAAGGATTGAATAGAATAACTCCTGAATATTTATCGATCTCAGATGTGTTGATGGTGACTCATAATTTCGATGAAAAATTTCTTCGCGAAGAAGATTATGGAAAGACTTACTAGAAATCTCACTTATCAGATTCCATTGTGATTGTGAAAGACACAATTTTTTCTGAATAATTCCCGATAATATATCTGATCCATGCATAATATCATGAAAAATGGATATAAATTTTTGAAATTTTTTACTACTACTTAGTATCGTCACTAGGTCTGAAAAAGTATCTAAAAATATTAAATTTAGATATTTGTACCCTATCGAGGTAAATAACCATGGTATATATCTTTTTAATCGATTCAATTTTGAGAGAGTTGAAAAAACACTATATCTTTGAAAAGTTCTATCCATCCCCCCTTTCTCAAGGAATTTTTTTACATAAGGACTACGTTTTTTCCTCTTTTCGGATGGGAAAAATTTATCAGAATATGGAGTTTCAATCAAACCCATGTTGGAATTGAAATTTAGATACTTATGCAAGTTCTTCCCTTCTGAATCAGGTAGATTCATATCTGAAAGAGGTTGACAATCAATTCTTTCAAAATGGACTTTCTCTTCCTCTGTTAGAGGTGTTCCATAAATTTCTGCGATCGAGTAACTAGTTCTATCGTGACCACTTTGTGGAAAATCCTTAGGTATTAAAATGTTAGATACCTGTAATTCGATTGGTGAAATAGTATCTCTCTCCAAAAAAGCATGTTTTTTTTTACCGCCACACAAAGAAAATATTTTGTTTCGACTGAACAAGATATTGAGGAATTGGCCATACAGAAAATCATAATTATTAATACGGGCCCTTTCCACATAAAAAGAGAATCTTGTGTTCCAATGGAACCCTAAATTATATGGATTATTCAAGAATCGCAGTCGATTTGCTTTATAAAAAGAGGATATCAATGAACTTCTATGAAACGGTTTCACGGGATTCAACCAATTGTCTTGACCGTGAGATATCATTGAGAAATAGGAATCCCTCATCCTATTTGGTATCTTATTGAAAAAAAATTGTGATATTGGCCCTCCATTGATCAATAATTTCGATTTTTGCGAAGTATGGTAGTCATCCAATAAGAAGGGTTTACTTTTTTTCAAATTACCTATTTGAAGACCTATTGATTCTAACAACTGATTAGAGAGTGGATCATTCGGACTTTTCAATTCATAGATGTGGATCTGGGACCTATGAACGGGCATACTCCCGAAACTCACAAAGAAAAAAGGAAGTGAGTTAGACAAAAAGAGAAGAAACTTGGACAAAAAGAAACAAAGTGACTTAGATAA